CTTACCATAGAAAGAAGTAGCGAAGTGGATAGGAGTTAATCCGTATTAATTTTAATATCTGTGTCTCTTCGAATCTCCTTACCAAATCATCAAGTTCCATATAATGGAGAAATTTTTGATTTTTTTATGGAACCAATGGATTCTGGTTAAATCTCATTTTAGTTAGGTATTTCGTGCTTGGCTCTAATGAAAAATTGGAAATCTATGGAACGATTAACGCAGGAGTTATTTATCGTATCACTTTTATTGACTTTATGACAAGAGTCAATTATTTCAATATTACTCAACTCTATGTTAAAGTGTAACAAAATACATATAATATAGAATCGGGAAATTTTTAGCTTATAATGATTTCAATTCGATATTCTAGAATATCGATAACAGTGACAACTGTTCAGTCTATCTGATATATACGAAAACCACTCCCTATTTTTTTTTATTTTCGTAATCAGATGAAAAGAATAAAGATTCAAATCTTAACTTACATCATTTTTTTATCCATCTGATGAAAAAAAAATTGGATTTCTTTGTTCTTTTCTTTCATCTACTTACTAATCTATTTTAAATCAATGATGAGTCAATTTAAAAAGAAATACTTATCTTTCAAACCTGATGCTTATTATACAATATACAATTTTATTTGAATAAAATAATTCAATAATTATGTCTAAATCCAAAACTTTTTCAAGATCAATTAGAAATATTCTTTTTTGAATGATTTTCTAAGTCGAATTTTTGGTACTCAAAAAAAAAAGTAGGAAATTGTTGAATCTATGCTATTGAGTTGCTCGAAGATGCAGATTGAAAAAGTTATTCGTTGATATATTTCTATTTCTGTCTATTATCTATATATATTATTTATATATGTTAAAGATGCTGTCTTGCTCAGACTTTTTTTCAGAAAAATTCTTCCACATAAAATTCTTCCACATATCATATATAGAAAAGTCTAGATTACTGTGTCTATGTACAACTAAACCAATGACTATTCATGATTCTTTAATTGAATCAATTCCATACGGATCCCAAATGAGAGGAATGTTATGGTAAAACTTCGTTTGAAACGATGTGGTAGAAAGCAACGTGCGACTTGAAGGACACGATCCATTGTGGATTTTTACCTCCACCATTTTCCATTTATCTAGGAATGAGGGTGCTCTTGACTCGACATTGTTTGTTCTGTTACACTCGAACCTTTCATTTTTTATTGGGTTGTAAATAGTCCACAATGGAGCTCGAGTAAAAAGGATTAATTCATTTCTTGGGGGCAAGGATCTAGGGTTAAGACCGATCAAATGGAACAACTTCGTAAACGTATCTTCCATATATCGAAATAAAAAGGATCCAATTAAAAAGAAAAACTTGTTGTAATTGATCAAACTTTTTCGATGGAAAGTGTATCACGCGAGAATTAACTGTACATAGGATTCTTTGAGAGAAAGAAATCAAAAAGGGTACGTTGCTGCCATTTTGAAAGGATTAAGAAGCACCGAAGTAATGTCTAAACCCAATGATTAAAATCAAAAGAAAGGATCTAAGAACAAGGAAAGACCATTTAAATTGTCTCGATAGTCTCAATAACTAGATAAGACTAAAGAATCAAAATCGAATTTTTAACGAGGCAAACAAAAGGGGGTAAAGACCACTCAATAAATGACATTAACTGAAGATTTTTCCTTTGAGCTAGTTGAGAGTTAATCAACTTGAGTTATGAGTACGAATGGTTTTTTTTGAAGTAAAAAAAAGAAAAAAAAAAAAAACGGAAATCATAGTCTAATTTATTTTATAGGCCCATTTGTCATTGAATTTATTAGAATTGTATATATATATATAGACAAAACTTTAAATCAAATCATTTTTTCTCGAGCCGTATGAGGAGAAAACTTCCTATACGGTTCTAGGGGGGGTATTGTTCATCTATATCTATCCCAATGAGCCGTCTATCGAATCGTTGCAATTGATGTTCGATCCCGAAGAGAAGGAAAAGATCTTCGAAACGTGGGGTTTTATGATCCCATGAAGAATCAAACTTATTTAAATGTTCCCGTTATTCTGTATTTCCTTGAAAAAGGGGCTCAACCCACAGGAACTGTTCAGAATCTTTTAAAGAAAGCGGAAGTTTTTAATGAACTTCCGTCTAATCAAACTTAATTCAATTAAAGAAAAAATCCAATTAAAGAAATGCCAAGGGGGGGTAGAAACTTATATATAACTTTGTATAATTTTTCTCTATGTGTTTTTTTTGATTTCCCCCCCCTTTTTTTTTTATTCGTATTTATTTATGATTCTTTATGGCGAATCCGATGATCTAGAACGACAAAATCTTACTTTAATTGATTTTATCAAATCCGGACATGTCCTTCAACCCTGTGGTTTTCATTTAGAAAAGGAATTTGACTAACCAATAAGGAATTCGCTTTGCTTATTCCACTTAGATTAATGAAATACATTATGGACTAGAAAATCTTATCTTTATTTTTTTTGTTTTCAATTCTTCCTT